AATTTGGAAACAAAGAAAGGGTAAATTTTAAAACTTTTATTCACAGCATTCTTTTTTTTATTATACATAACCTAATTTCCAACAAGAATTTGGTCCTTTTTACACGAACTTGAGAACTCGATGTTGATAAATTCACGGACCTAGAAATTCATTTCGGATAATTGAACCTTCTCAAACTGTTTCTTTTTAAGAACCAAAAAGATTTGTGCCAAAATAACAGATGCCAAGAAGAACAAAAGGCCTTGAACACGTAATGGATCTTGAAGTACTATTTCTGCATCTCCCTGACCAAAGCCACCCACATTCGGATTACTTGTTAATGGTTGATCAAGTTTGATAGATTCACTCTCTGAAACAAGAAGTTCTGGTCCTGGAGGAATAATATCAACCACTTGACGCCCGTCTGATGGATCCCCTATAGTTATTTCATATCCCCCTTTTTCCTTTCGTATAATTTTAGTTACTATACCTGCTGCTGTAGCATTATAAACCGTATTATTACTCTTGCTCCCGTCCGGATAAATCTGCCCCCGCCCTCTGTTTCCACCTACATATATGGGATATTTTAAGAAGTGAGCTTCTTTCTTAGTTGCAGGGTCGGGGGAAAGAATAGGAAAGGTGATTTCACTATATTTCTGACCCGGAACAGGACCGATCACAATAATATTTTTTTTAGTAGGGCGATAACTCTGAAAAGACAGATTTCCTATCTTTTCTTTCATCTCAGGCGAAATACGATCAGGGGGGGCTAATTCAAACCCTTCAGGTAAAATCAGAACAGCCCCTACATTCAAACCACCCTTTTTACCATTAGCAAGAACTTGTTTCACTTGGATATCATAAGGAATTCGAACAACTGCCTCAAATACAGTATCAGGAAGTACCGCTTGTGGAACCTCAATATCCACGGGCTTGTTAGCTAAATGGCAATTGGCACATACAATACGCCCAGTTGCCTCTCGTGGATTTTCATAACCCTGTTGTGCAAAAATGGGATATGCATTTGAAATGTATGTTCGAGTTATTATGTATATCACGAGAGATACGGAAATAGATCGAGTAATCTGGTCCTTTATCAAAGAAAGGGTAGTTCTAGTTTGCATGATCCAATCATTGATCCCGAAAATTTCTACAATAAATTAGGTAGGTCACTAGTATAGTTCCCTATCCACGATTCTGCTCTTTACTAAACTCATTTAACTCCAATATAGGAAAATCCCCCTAGATGGATAGAACTAGAAAGAATAAGTATGATTTTGAACACGCTTTTCCTATGTTAAACAGTAACAAACATTAGAATTGGATTAAGATTACAGTGGAACGTTTTTCAGTCATTCATTGAATGATAAATCACTACAAGTGACGGAGATATACGATTTAAATACCGGAAAATCCAATATTTAAAAATGGTATCTATAATGACTGGAAAAGTGGAAACAAGACCAGATATAATTTGATCATTATAAGCAAACCCAAAATCTTTGTAGACAAAGCTAAGCAGAAGTTCCCAACCGTGGGGTGAATGGAATCCGATACATAAATCGGTTAATAAAAGAATAGAAAAAGCTTTGATTGTGTCGCTTAAGTTATATAAGAATTCCTGAACCCAAGAGTTAAAAAGAATAAGTTCTTTATTACCTAGAAGAGAATAACCACTTAGAATAACCAAATAGGTTAGATTTGTCGAGAAGTTTAAAATCGTATGAATACGATTCTCATTATGCATCTTGATCAATTGGATTGTTTCTTTTTGTATCTCTATACTCAACTTTTGAGGATGTGTCTCCGAAAATTCCTTTATCATTTCTTCCAACAAGAAAAGTTCCTTTAATTCTATGAATTTTTCTAGAATACTCTTTTCTTGAATATGATTCAAAAAAATTTCAGATTTCCTAGTATTCCACCAATTTGTAATCCAGGATTCCATACTTTTTTGAAATAAAAGAGAAATCAACCAGGGCAAAAATACTATAGATGCAAGATATATAAGGGGAGTCAATTCTTTCTTTTTTGACATTTTTTTCATCTTTGAATTATTAATGAACCCACCCTATTCATTGATTCTATGTGATCTACTTTTTCGATCAAGCGTGAGTTCTATTATAAGATATGAATCCCCCCTTTTTTGTGATTCAGTGTTTCGCCCCTGACCCTACAAAGAATACAGAAAATCGAATAAGACCGTTTCGAATTTGAATAAAGAAATACCCATTTTTTCAGATATCTTAATTAGTTAAATTTGAAAGAGTTTCCCCCTTGCGATGGATACCCGAACGAGCAAATTAATATTAGCCAATCCTATTTCAAGACGAAATAAATCCCCTGAGCCCAAGACGAGTTGAAAAAATTATGAAAAAAAGTGTGATGATTTAAAAAGAATGACAAAACAAGACATAATTCCGGTGATTTGTTACTTTTTTTGGTACTTAATTAAGTTGTGCGGATTTCCATACTACGCATAAAACGTTTTTGCGGACAAAGCAGTTTTGTTTTATGGCTGTTCTGTTTTATGGCTGTTCTATATAATATATGTCTGATCCGGTTTGTCTACAATGAGTGCTCTTATATTATAAAAAAAGAGGATTCAGAAGCTTTTTCCTTTTGATGATAAACCGTTTAGTCAAGTTTCTTTTTTCAAAAAATTTCAATTGGTACGCGCAAGAAATAGGCCAATTCAGCAGCTTTTTGTTCAATTTCTCGTGGAGTCAAATTATCATCAGTACGGGTCAAAGGAATGTCCCCCTGACCGCGGATTTCCATATAAAGAACACGGCGGGCATAAATACCCTCTTTAACTTCTATTCTTATGGACTGAATATCTTTCATAAGGAATCGGAGGAAAATGCGACGATTCTTTCCAGGAAATCCCCAACGAAAAATACACACTATTCCCCCTTTTCTATCGAATCGATCATAACCACTACCCACATTCCACGCAATTGTGCACCACAAATACGAACTAATAAAGAGACCCGCGATACCATAGAAAGACATCACAATCCCTTGTGGAAAAAAACGGATTTGCTGATATGGAAATAAGGATATCAAATTCCTACCAAGATAACTGGAAGTTCCAACCAATAAAAATCCTACTGAACCTAAAAAAAGGATACAGGCCCAACCGAAATTACTTGTTTTTCGAGACCCTGTTATAAGTTCTATCCATATATGTTCTGATCGCCAACTCATACTAGATCCAGTTGTATTTTATTGGAAGTGAAAGAATAAACAAAATCAATTTGACTTTACTCTTTTTGGTTCCGAAAGAACTCTCATCAACTAGCCTTATTCTAATGTGAATCTTTAGGAGTCTTCGGAGGAAGCCACACCTTATATCATATTATACTAAATAGATATCTGTGTTATGATCTAAATCTAAGTCTTGAAAAAAAATCAATGAGATTTGATCCCACCGGATCTAAAAAATCTTGTTTTTTTGAATATGAAGAAATAAAGAAGCCATTGCCATTGCCGGAAAAACTAGGCCCACTAAGGGCACAAAAATAGAGGGTAAGTTGAGAGTTGTCATAGAAGGGATACCTCGATTTAATATTTGTACCTGTTATATATTGTTATAATTGTTATATAAGGTATTTTAGAATAGAATTCTATTTGTAATAAATTCAACTCTAATATAAGTGAATATATATATATAATAATTGAGTATATAATAAGTGCAAAGAGGATAGAACTAACTAAATGGGCTTCGTTTTTTTAGCTTTCTACATAAACTATATGAATGACCCAACAGGGGCCATTAGTAATAAGGACAATTCTCGGTAAATTATAGAAGGATGCAAGACTCTATATAGAGACAATTTTTTCTATATACATAAGTATAAGGAGAGGGTGCAAATTTTGACCTTTCCCGAAATTCGGGAAAGGTAAAAGTCGCTCTTTTGTCTTGTTTGTTGATAGAGACTGGCTTTCTGATTACTAATCATTAATATGACTCAAAAAGGATATCGCAAAAAATTATTAAATTTTGGATTCTCTCTTTATTCCCTCTACAATTTGATCTTATGTCACCAAAGAAAACTTCACTTTTCGTATTTTCATTTTAATTCCAATAAATTGACTACTTGTTCGCCACCAATAAACTAATTGAACCTAATACTTGTTGATTTTTTTTTTCAAGGGAAAGAAAGCGTGGAGTTGAAATAACTCACTCAGAACACCTTTTAAAAGATTACGTGGTACGATTGGGTCGAATAAACCCTTTTGGAATAAATATTCAGCCGATTGTGAACCTTCCGGTACTGTCTTATTCAATGTTTGTTCAATTACTCGTTTACCCGCAAATGCAATGTAGGCATTGGGTTCAGCAATAATGATATCCCCCAACATACCAAAACTCGCTGTCACCCCGCCAGTAGTCGGAGATGTAAGGATTGGTACATAGAATAACTTTTTATTTAATTGATAATCATATAAAGCAGAAGAGATTTTAGCCATTTGCATCAAGCTTAAACTTCCTTCTTGCATCCGTGCTCCTCCGGAAGCACACACTAGAATAAGAGGGAGAAAATTCTTGGTAGCATACTCGATCAAACGGGTGATTTTCTCGCCTACTGCAGATCCCATACTACCCCCCATAAACTGAAAATCCATAACCCCAATTGCTATGGGAATACCGTTTAGTTGACCTGTGCCTGTTTGAACAGCTTCAGTTAATCCTGTCTTTTTTTGATAAGAATCAATACGATCTTTATAGGGTTCCTCCTCTGAATGAAATGCAATGGGATCCAGAGAGACTATGTCTTCATCCAGCGGATCCCAAGTACCTGTATCAATCAAAAGTTCGATTCGATCAGAACTACTCATTTTCAAATGATATCCGCATTGTTCACAAATATTCATTTTTGACTTAAAAAATTTCTTATAATTTAATCCATAACAGTTTTCGCATTGAACCCACAAATGCCTATATTTTTGAGTTACATCGAGATCATTAGAACTTTTAGTTAAATCACTATCATTCGTGCTAGTTCTTACGCTGA